CAAAGATCCTTAATTTTCATAAGGTCTTCTTGACTCTTATTTAAAAGGTCCGATAATGTATGTATATTGGACTTTTTGAGACAATTATAAATCTTAGGAGTCAATTCTGATTGGTCAATAAAAATATATTTCAATGCTATTTCTTGTTGATTTTTCTTTAGTTTAGCCAATTTATTATGAAAAGTAAAAAGGGGTAAAGTACCCTTATGTTGGCTTTTTTCTAAATGTAAGTTTTCTTCTTCTGCCTGTAAAAAAGGAATAAATAAATCAATCAAATGCCGAGAGGCTTCATGAAGTGCTTCTTTAGGAGTTAAACTCCCATTTGTCCATATTTCTAGAAAAAGTATCTCTTGCTTTTCATTCCCATTTCCATAAGAATGAACACTATGATTCACATTTCGAACGGGCATGAATACAGCATCGATTGGATAACTTCCATTTTGAAAGTTATTTGGCGATTTTATACAGTAGCCACGAGTCCTTTCGATTTGTAAGCCAATACACAAGTCAATTGGTTCCGTTAGAATAGCTATATGCTGTGTATTATCAACGATTTGCACCGAAGGTGGTAAGATGATATCTTGAGCAGTTACATATCCAGGGCCTTTGACACAAATAGACGCGTCACAAGTTCCATACAAATTGCTTCTCAATACAATTTCTTTCAAATTCATTAAAATTTCATGTACTGATTCTTGAATCCCTGCTAGGGTAGAAAATTCGTGTGGTATTTTCTCAGATTTTGCGCGTGTGATACACGTTCCTTCTAGTTCTCCAAGCAAACCCCTTCGCATCGCAATGCCTATTGTGTCCGCTTGACCCTTCATAAGCGGAGACATAATAAAGCGTCCATAAAAAAGACGTTTACTGTCGGCTCTTGATTCAACACACTTCCACTGTAGTGTCCGAGTAGATATTGTTACTTTCTCTCGAACCATAAGAATGTTTGTTATTTTTGATCAAATCATTGAATTATTTATTTCTCTTGAAATCTCTTCAATGTTTATATTTTTACAATGTTTACAATGTTTAGATTTTTACACACGTCGTTTTTTAGGGGGCCTGCAGCCATTATGTGGCATAGGAGTTACATCCCGGACGAAACTTAATAATATACCACTTCTACGAATAGCTCTTAATGCCGCATCTCGTCCGAGACCGGGGCCTTTTATCATGACTTCAGCTCGTTGCATACCTTGATCCACTACTGTCCGAATAGCATTTCCAGCTGCGGTTTGAGCAGCAAATGGTGTCCCTCTTCTTGTGCCCCTGAACCCGCACATTCCGGCGGAAGACCATGAGATCACCCGCCCCCGTACGTCTGTAACCGTCACAATAGTATTGTTGAAACTTGCTTGAACATGAATAACTCCTTTTGGTATTTTACGCGCATTCTTACGTGAACTAATACGGCCATTCCTGCGCGAACCAATTCTAGGTAAAGGTTTTGCCATATTTTATGTTATCATCTTATAAATAGAAGCCAGGTGTCTATGGATATATCCATGTCATGTCAAAATAAATCTTTTTTTTTTATTTATATATCGGATGCCTTAAAGATAAAGAAGATAAAGAGTCCCGGTTTCGAAGGACTAGCCTTGTCTTTGCTTATGTCTCGGATTGGAACAAATTACTCTAATTCGTCCCCGTCTACGTATTAGTCGGCATTTTTCACAAATTTTACGAGCGGAGGCCTTTATTTTCATATTTGTCATTCCTTAATTTTGAATATACATGTGTTTTTGAAGAAAATCAGTTTCGTTAAATTTTCCAATCTGGAATTATATCTCTATGAAAATGAAAGGAATAAGGAAGTTGAAAAAAAAAAACTACCTAATCATTCGAATTTTTGTTGTGTAGTCTATAGATTAGACGTTCTCTGGTCGAATCATATCGGCTTACTTCCATTTTTATTTTTACTCTATGCCTTAGTAGTCTACGGATAAAACAAAACTATGTCGGATTTTTTCTGAAACAGAACCTAAAATCCGATCTTCATTATCGAAACAAACTTGAGAGATACCATTAGTAAGTGATTCAACAATTAAACCCTCTTGACTTGACTCTATTTTTATTCTTTCATTCCAGCTAAAACCTCGTGAAGTATCAAGTATCAATTAATATAATGCAGGAAAAATAATAAAAATAATATTAGAACCCTTTTCTTTCTTCTTTTTTTTTTTTTTTTTTTTTTTTTCACAAACAGGAAGTCCGGATAAAATTTGGATGTCCGAGAGGAAAGATTACCATATATAACACAAGATTTCTCCACCGATTTTTTCTAGTCGAGCCTCTCGGTCTGTCATTATACCCCGAGAGGTAGAAAGAATTACAATCCCCATCCCGCCTAGAATTCTAGGAATTTTTTGATAGTTAGAATAGATTCGTAGACCAGGCCGACTTATTCGTTTTAAATTTAGATTAGTTCCATACGATCCTTTCCTATTTCGTCTATGTCGTAGAGTTAAAACAACAAAAAATTTCTTACCTTCCTGATGTTTCCTCACATTTTCAATAAAACCTTCTTGCAAAAGTATTTTAATAATTTTTTCGGTGATGTTAGTAAATGCTAGTCGGACAGTTCCTTTTCTATCCGTGTCCACATTTCGTATAGAGGTTATTATGTCAGCAATAGTGTCTCTCCCCATGATAAACTCAATTTATTGGTGCCTCATAATTTTGATATAATCAACATATTTTTCTTTTTTTTTTGTTTGTTTTCTTTTTATCATATGAATTCATTTTTTTTATTATTTTAGAGGTATATGCATGAACTCCAATCTACTAATTTCTTTCATTTTTAATTAATTTTTTTTAATTAATTTTCTAATTTATTCTAATTTACTTTAATTAATAATTAATTCCATTCAAATACTATAACTATATCGGGGTCTCATCTTATATCTTACAATGTTTTATCTTACAATACTTCAGGTGCTAATGAAACTATTTTAGTGAAATTTAACTGTCTCAATTCCCGGGCGATTGCACCAAAAATTCGAGTTCCTTTTGGGTTTCCGTCTTGATCAATGACAACTGCAGCATTGTCATCATATCTTATTATTATGCCGTTGTCACGTTTGAGTTCTTTACAAGTACGTACAATTACAGCTCTGATTACTTCGGATCTTTCTAGAGGTGAATTTGGTACGGCTTCTTTGATTACAGCAACAATAATGTCACCGATATGTGCATATCGCCGATTACTAGTTCCCATGATTCGAATACATATTAATTTTCGGGCTCCACTGTTATCTGCTACACTCAAATGGGTCTGAGATTGGATCATATCATTTTTTTAATCTGTTATTTCAATGCAAAGGGCAAAAAAAAAGAAATATTTTTGTTCAAAAAAAAAAATAAACGTTCGATTTTTGTTTTTTTAATCCTAAAGGACTTTTTCCTTTGGTTTTTCTATTCCTATCTCGAAATAATGAATTGAGTTTGTATAGGCATTTTTGACGCTGCTATTGAAATAGCCTTTCTAGCTATATTTTCTGTTACTCCGCCCATTTCATAAAGTATTCTGCCAGGTTTAACGACAGCTACCCAATATTCGGGGGATCCTTTCCCCGATCCCATACGTGTTTCCGTAGGTCTTGCAGTAACAGGTTTGTCAGGAAATATACGTACCCATATTTTTCCCCCGCGGCGCGCATTTCTTGTCATTGCTCGTCGTCCCGCTTCTATTTGTCTAGATGTAATCCAAGCGGGTTCAAGTGCCTGAAGAGCATATCTACCGAAAGAAATACAATTACCTCGATAAGACATTCCTTTCATTCTTCCTCTATGTTGCTTACGGAATCTGGTTCTTTTGGGGTTATAGTAGATGGTCGTTTATCAATTCCATCCCTACTACAGAACCGGACATGAGAGTTTCTTCTCATCCAGCTCCTCGCGAATGAAATGATTAAAAAAATATACATGTAATAATATACTATACTAAAGCATGGTATTTGGTGGGATTTCTCCTGTTATTATAAATTTGTATTATTAGAAATTTGTATATTTTTGTATTATTCTATTTTCTATTCTATCGAATTTTATATGACTATGTATTCGATTTCTGGTTTTCATTCTGTTTATATATTTTATATAGTCAATATGTTATCAGATTGTTTTGTTTAAAATTATTAAATTTAATAACATAAAAACCTTCGCGGGCGAATATTTACTATTTCAATAATTATTTTACTATTTCAATAATTATTTCATTTGTGGAAGTAATCCATTAGCTTTTAGAATAAAGACTAAATAGAAATGAATTGTCTACTGGTTCCTTTCTTTTCTTTCGCCATCCTGCCCAATAAATCAGTACTGATTTATTGGTTCCGTCGTCCCCATCACTTCCCAATTAATGGTTAGGTCCTACTTTTACAATGGAGTCCTGAATAAAATCAAATTGAATGAAATTTGTTATTGAGTCAATTTTCTCAGTCTTTATTGGCTCCAGGCTCTTGATTTTTTGTTCTATGAATAGATTCATTTAATTATAGATCAATCTCTATTGATGCTTTATTACATTCATTGGCTTTTATAAAATGAATCATAGACCTTACATATTGGAATCATATATCATTGATATTTTTTTTTCTTTTTTTTTCTTTCTTTCACCCTTCCATTTATCTGCATTATTTTCTATTTTGTTTTAGAATAAAATAATCAGATTGATTTTTTTTTTCTGAAAAAAAAAAAAAAAAATTGCAATTGCTGCAATTATATGATTACTATATCATATCTTGACTGCTTCTTTGAATCCAGATAATGCAAAGCGATGGGTTGGTTATTAGTTCTATATTGGTTATTAGTTCTATACTTATTAATTCATAATAGGAGTCGGCCTATTTTTTTTTTTGAATCCTTTCCCTAAAAATCAAAAACCACCGAGTCACACACTAAGCATAGCAATTATCTTATATCAAATTAACAATCGAATTTTTTATTTTTTATTTAACCTTATAAAATTAGAGGTATTTCTTTTTTGTTTTGATTGAAGACAA